GAATATTTAGAAATTTATATTTATACAAATTTAAATATCTATGAAATAATAATATTGAATATTTAGAAATTTATATTTATACAAATTTAAATATCTATGAAATAATAATATTGAATATTTAGAAATTTATATTTATACAAATTTAAATATCTATGAAATAATAATATTGAATATTTAGAAATTTATATTTATACAAATTTAAATATCTATGAAATAATAATATTGAATATTTAGAAATTTATATTTATACAAATTTAAATATCTATGAAATAATAATATTGAATATTTAGAAATTTATATTTATACAAATTTAAATATCTATGAAATAATAATATTGAATATTTAGAAATTTATATTTATACAAATTTAAATATCTATGAAATAATAATATTGAATATTTAGAAATTTATATTTATACAAATTTAAATATCTATGAAATAATAATATTGAATATTTAGAAATTTATATTTATACAAATTTAAATATGGGTAATTAGGGGTTATGAAATAGTTTGATTCCCCTACTGTTTACTTGGGGTTAACCATAAAAATAAAAAAAATAATAATTTTGAATTAATATGAATTAATATTATTTATAAATGATTATTTATACCCGTAAGCCGGGGGGATGAAATAGTTTGATTCCCCTACTGTTTACTTGGGGTTAACCATAAAAATAAAAAAAAAATAAAATTAAAAATAATAGTAATAGGGGGCTATAATTATTAAAATTAATTTTGTAAAATTAAAAGTAGTTCGAGTGGGTATGCCTACGGTGTCTGGGGGGTAAGATGAAAGGATTTATATAGTACTAATAGGATATAGGTATGCTATACCGGGATCATAGATAGAGGATATATATAAATACAAGGTATGTATTAATGGTGAAACCATGGGACTATTTAACTAAGGTAAGGTTAATTTCCAGGGGAATATACTAAAGATGAATAATCATTATTGACATAATAACACATAAAAATAAATAGATAGAATAAGTAATTTATTTGTTGCGACTTCACAGGAGCCTGTACAGGGGTATATAGTTGTAACCAACTATGTAATATATTTATATATGTACATGTAATATACATAGTAATAAACATATAAGAAAATATTTACATGGAGTGGAGCCATCTATCCATCGGGGAAGGGAGGAGGAAAGAAATAAGTTCCCGATGAGCATATAAGGGGAAAATGAGATAGTTGATTCTACTATAGAAATTAACTATAAATTGTTATTTACATGTAAATCTTTGTGTGTTAAAAATTTATTTCTTAAGGATTAAATTTATTTTTATTTGCAGTTTAAAGTTTTAATTTTTAAAGTAATTTAGATTTATGCAAGTTTTATAGGACTATAAAAAGGTGTGCCAGCATATGCGGTTATACACTTTAGTTCAAGTTAATTATATTGATTATAATTAAATTTAATTATTTTAAGGAATTATTATTTACTTATTAGGTGAAATTATTAAGTATTATTATTTTCTTTGGTTATTTGATTAATTGAAAAATCAGATTTTAGACTAGGATTAGATACCCTATTATTTTGATCGTTATAATTTTATCGTGTGATTAAAAGTTATGTTCTTAAAATTAAAAGAATTTGGCGGTAATTTAATCTTTTCAGAGGAACCTGTATTTTAATTGATAATCCACGTTGGATTTTACTTTAATTCTTATTTGTATATCTCTGTCATTGAATGTTCTATTAGGTTAATTTTCTTTTATTATTTAATAATAAAATATGTCAAGTCAAGGTGCAGTTATATTAAAGTTTTTATGGGTTACATTTAAAGTTTATTCATTAAAAAATTTTTTGAAATGAAAATTGTAAAAAGGATTTGAAAGTAAACTTTTTTTTTCTTAAAAAGTTGATTTTGGCTCTAAATTATGTACATATTGCCCGTCACTCTCACCTTTAAAGTGAGATAAGTCGTAACAAAGTAATTCTACTGGAAAGTGGAATTTAAATTTTCAGATTAAGTCTTAGGGACATTATTATTTACATTAATAATTAGTTAGTGCGATTCTTTCTGATCTGAAAATATGTATATTATTTATTTTAAAGTTTTATTATTTCTTAATTAAAATAATATTTTTATTAGTATTTTTTAAAGAATATAATATTTTAATTATAGTTTATTTGTACTGTGAAGGTTTTATTCTATTTATTTATAAGAACATATTAATATGTTACCTTTTGTATCAGGGTTTATTCAAAAAGTTTCATTTAAAATGAAATTTCCCGAAATTTTAAGAGTTAAATTAAAATGATAGTTTATGTTATAAAATAATTATAAATTTTAATTTAGTGGAGATATTCTATTCATTTAAAAATATCTGGTTTTTTAATAATTAAATTTAATTTATAATCAATGAGTTATTAAATACTTATATTTACTTTAATTTATTGATTAAAAGTAATAAGGGATTAGCTTTATTACTACTTTACAATTTTATTATATTAAGGCTTAGTAGGTTTAAAATCATCCATCTTTAATTTCGTTATAGATTATCCTTTTTATTTATTTATTTATTTTAATTTAAATTTTTATTAAAATTATTAATTAAATTCTTTAATTAATATAATAATGATAAAATTAGTAGTTTTTAAAATTTAAATATAGTAATTCGGCAAATATTGTTTCCGCCTGTTTAACAAAAACATGTCTTGAAGATCTTAATTTTAAGTCTATCCTGCTCAATGATTTTAATAATTAAATAGCCGCAGTATTTTAACTGTGCAAAGGTAGCATAATCATTTGTCTTTTAATTGAAGGCTTGTATGAATGGTTGGACGAGATACATACTTTCTTTATTTAAATTTATGAATTTTATTTTTGAGTAAAAAAGCTTAAATTCTTTTGTAAGACGAGAAGACCCTATAGAATTTTATTAATTCTTAATTAATTTTTATCAATTTTATTTATTTATTAACTAAAAATTAATTTTGTTGGGGTGACAATGAAATTTAATTAACTTTCATTAATATTACTCATTAATTAATGTATAAATGATCCTTTATTATGGATTAAAAGATTAAATTACCTTAGGGATAACAGCGTAATTTTTTCTGAGAGTTCTTATCGATGAATAAAGTTTGCGACCTCGATGTTGGATTAAAGTTAGATTTAAGTGCAGAAGCTTAATTTCTAGGTCTGTTCGACCTTTAAATCTTTACATGATCTGAGTTCAGACCGGCGTGAGCCAGGTTGGTTTCTATCTTCAATTTTATTTTAATTTTTTAGTACGAAAGGACCAAATATTAATAATACTTATTTATTTTATGATTAATATTAATTGTTTTGGCAGATTAGTGCAGTAAATTTAGAATTTATTTATGTAATTTTATATTACAGACAATAATTTTTATTATTAATTACTTATTGATAATTATTTGTGTTTTAGTTTGTGTAGGATTTGTAACTTTAATAGAACGTAAGGTTTTAAGTTATATTCAATTACGAAAAGGACCTAATAAAGTAGGTTTTATAGGTTTATTACAGCCTTTTGCTGATGGTATTAAATTATTTTTTAAGGAGCAAACTTATCCATATTTATCTAATTTTATTATTTATTATTTATCTCCTATTTTTATATTATGTTTATCTTTTATTTTATGAACTTTATTTCCTTATATAATTAATATTTATAATTTTAATTTTGGAGTTTTGTTTTTTATATGTTGTACTGGTATAGGTGTTTATGGAATTATACTATCTGGGTGGTCTTCAAATTCTAAATATGCTTTATTAGGTTGTTTACGAGCTATTGCTCAAACTATTTCTTATGAAGTAAGAATATCTTTAATTATTCTTTGTGTTGTCTTATTTACTTTTAGTTTTAATTTTTATAATTTTATGAAATATCAGGATAGTTGTTGATTTTTATTTTTTTCTTTCCCTTTATTTTTTTGTTGGTTATCTTCTTGTTTAGCTGAAACTAATCGTTCTCCTTTTGACTTTGCTGAAGGGGAAAGAGAATTAGTAAGAGGTTTTAATGTTGAATATAGTGGTGCTGGATTTTCTTTTATTTTTTTATCCGAATATATAAATATTATTTTTATAAGAATAATTACAGTTGTAATATTTTTAGGCTGTAATGTTTTATCTTTTTCTTTCTTTTTAAAATTAATTTTTATTATTTTTTGATTTATTTGAGTTCGAGGAACTTTACCTCGGTTTCGTTATGATAAGCTTATATATTTAACTTGAAAAGTTTTTTTGCCTATTTCTTTAAATTATTATTTGTTTTTTTCCCTTTTTTTATGCAGTATGCTGGGTTATTAATTCATTTTAATAAGTGCAAGTTAATAATGGAATTAAACCATTATATTATACTTTCAAAGTATATGCTTATCTAAAGCTTAGTTAACTAACTAATTTTATCTCAAAGTTTGAATATTACAGGGTTAACAATAAAGTATAAAAAATATAGTATAGTTAATAATTGTCCTGTTAGAATAAAAGGTTCTTCTGCTGGACGTGCTCCAATTCATGTTAATAAAATTATAATAGTTACAAAAAATCAAAATAATAACTTATTGATAGGATAAAATGTATTACCTTGAAATTTTATTTTATTAGTGATAGGTAAAATTACAATAATTGCAATTGATAAAATTATTGCAATTACTCCTCCTAATTTATTAGGAATTGACCGTAAAATAGCATAAGCAAATAAAAAATATCATTCTGGTTGAATATGAACAGGAGTTACTAAAGGATTAGCTGGAATAAAATTTTCTGGATCCCCTAAGATTCGTGGTTCTAATAGAATTAATATTGAAAATATAAATATAGTAATAATTATTCCTATTAAGTCTTTAATTGAAAAATGAGGGTGAAATGGAATTTTATCATAATTTGAATTTAATCCTATAGGGTTATTACTTCCTGTTTGGTGTAATATTAAAATATGGATTATAACTATAGCAGCGATAATAAATGGTAATAAAAAATGTAAAGTAAAAAATCGTGTTAATGTTGCATTATCAACTGAGAATCCCCCTCATAATCACTTTACCAGGTCATTTCCTAAATAAGGAACTGCTGATAATAAATTTGTGATTACAGTTGCTCCCCATAAAGATATTTGTCCTCAAGGTAAAACGTAACCTAAGAATGCTGTTCCTATAATTAAAAATAATAATAAAATACCTACTATTCATGTAGCTACTAACTTATATGATCCATAATAAAGTCCTCGTCCTACATGTAAATATAAACAAATAAAAAATAGAGAAGCCCCATTGGCATGAGTATTACGAATAATTCATCCATTATTAACATCTCGACAAATATGTACTACTCTATTAAAAGCTATTTCAATATTAGCTGTATAATGTATAGCTAAGAAGATTCCTGTAATAATTTGAATTATTAAACATATACCTAACAAGGATCCAAAGTTTCATCATAAAGAAATGCTAGAAGGTGAAGGAAGATCAATAACTCTATTTATAATTTTTAAAATAGGATGTAATTTTCGTATAGGCTTATTCATTATTTACTAATCCGTAAAGGCCCTTCATAAATATTAACAATATTAGACACTACAATTATAGTAAAAAATAAGTAAATTACTATTATGATAGTGATAATTATAGTTAAAGATCTAAATAACTTATTTAAGGTAATATTAATTGTGTTTCCTAATGTAGATAATTTCTCTATATAATTATAATTATTATAAAATAAATAAATAATAATTAATATTCTTATAATTAAAGTAATGGTGATTAACTTAAATGAAAAATTAAATTTTTCATTTGAAGAAACTCTAGCTATGTATATAAATAATACTAATATCCCTCTTAATATAATAATTAATACAATGTAAGAAAATCAAAATGATCCTAATATTATTCCTATCATTAAGGAGATTATTATTGTTTGTACAATAATAACTAAAGCTATTGTTAGTGGGTGATTTAAAAATATAAAAATAAATGATATTATAAATATTAAGAATAAAGTTAAATTTATGCAGTAAGTAGTTTAATAAAATACTAATTTTGGAGATTAGAGATGAGTTTTACTCTTTACTGAAGTTTTAAAGGAGGTTTCCTATCAATGATTTACAAGATCATTATTTTTTATTAAACTATTAAAACTTATTAAATTATTATTTATTTTTATATTCACAAGAGGTGTAATAGTATTTTGTTCTTTTCGTAATCATTTACTTACAGTTCTTTTTAGTTTAGAGTACTTAGTTATTACTTTATTTTTTATATTTTTTATATTTTTAATAATTTTTGGGTTTGAATTATATTATATTTTAATTTTTTTAATCTTTTCTGTTTGTGAGGGTGCTTTGGGATTAAGAGTTTTAGTTAATATAATTCGAAGTTGTGGTAATGATTTATTATCTAGTTTATCTCTTCTTTCATGATAAAATTTATTTTAATAATTTTGTTTTTAACCCTTTTATTAAATTTTTGATGAATTTATATGCTTTCAATTATTTTTATATTTATGCTCTTTTTACTTAAGAATATTAATAAATATTACTCTATAATAAGTTATGGTTATGGTTCTGATGTATTATCTTATTGAATAATTATATTAACCTTTTGAATCGTCTTTTTAATAATTATAGCTAGTTATAAAATTAAGAGAAACTATAATAGTAATGAATTCCTTATTACTGTTACATTTTTATTATTATTCTTATTTTTGGCTTTTTCATCTTCTAATTTATTTTTGTTTTACCTTTATTTTGAATCTAGTATAATCCCTACTTTATTTTTAATCTTTGGTTGAGGGTATCAACCTGAACGTTTAATAGCAGGTATATACTTAATTTTTTATACCTTATTTGCTTCTTTACCTATATTAATTTGTATTTTTTATTTATATAATACAAATTACAGCTTATTTTATTTTTTAATTTACTCTAATTTTAATATTTATATATATCTCTCTTTAACCTTGGCTTTTTTAGTGAAGATACCTATATTTTTTGTTCATTATTGATTACCTAAAGCTCATGTTGAAGCCCCTGTTTCAGGTTCAATAATTTTAGCAGGAGTTTTATTAAAATTAGGAGGTTATGGGCTTTATCGTGTATTTTTTTTTATAAAATTTTATATTCCCTTTAATTTATTATGAATTGTCATTAGTTTATATGGTATAGTTATTATTAGTTTATTATGTTTATGTCAAGTGGATATTAAATCAATAATTGCTTATTCTTCTGTTGCCCATATAGGATTAGTTATTAGAGGTTTAATAACTTGTAATTATTATGGTTTATGAGGCTCTATAGTAATAATACTAGGTCATGGATTATGTTCTTCAGGTTTATTTGCTTTAGCAAATTTAATGTATGAGCGTAGTCATAGACGAAGAATTTTTATTAATAAGGGGTTTTTGACTTTTATACCTACTATGACTATAATATGATTTTTAATATCTATTAATAATATATCTAGACCTCCTTCTTTAAATTTATTAGGTGAAATTATACTTATTAATAGTTTGATGAGTTGAAGAAATATTAGTTGAATTTTTTTAGCTCTTTCTTCTTTTTTAAGATGTTGTTATAGTATTTATTTATATTCTACAACTCAGCATGGTTCTTTTTACAGAGGTTTAAAATTTCAATGTTATGGAGTTATACGTGAATTTGTTTTAATTCTCTTTCATTGGTTTCCTTTAAATTTTCTCTTTCTTAAAAGAGATATTTTCTCTTTATGATTATAATTCTACCTTTTTATTTATCCAGGTAGAATTATAATCATATCTAGATAGTTTAATTTTAGAATAATAATTTGTGGTGTTATGGGTGTAATTTATTACTCTAGATTATATTTAGTTTATGTTTGTATAAATTTTGGTCATTTATTTTATTTTTTTTTGGTACTTGTTTTTATTTTTTGGGTTTATATTTTTTATCTTACAATTATTTAATTTTGATGGATTGAGAGGTTATTACTTTAAATTCTTGTTCTATTTCTTTTATTTTTTTGTTAGATTGAATATCTTTAATTTTTGTTGGTAGTGTTATGTATATTTCTTGTATAGTTGTTTTTTACAGTTCTAGTTACATGAGTTCTGATTTTAATAAAGATCGTTTTCTTATTTTAGTTTTATTATTTGTAGGTTCCATATGTTTAATAGTTTTAAGTCCTAATTTAATTAGAATTTTATTAGGTTGGGATGGTTTAGGGTTAGTTTCTTATTGTCTAGTAATTTATTTTCAAAATACTAAGTCTTATAATGCTGGTATATTAACTGTCTTAACTAATCGTATTGGGGATGTTGCTATTCTTTTATCTATCGGGGTTATAATGAATAATGGTAGTTGATATTTTATATACTACAATTATTATAATTATTCTTGAAGTTTCTATTTATTATTACTAATTATCTTGGCTTCTTTTACTAAAAGTGCTCAAATTCCTTTTTCATCCTGGTTACCAGCTGCAATGGCAGCTCCTACTCCTGTGTCAGCTTTAGTTCATTCTTCTACTTTAGTTACTGCTGGTGTTTATTTATTAATTCGTTTTAATTATCTATTTTTATACTTTGATTTATCTATTTTTTTATGTATTTCTGTATTAACAATGTTAATATCTGGAATTGGTGCTAATTATGAATATGATTTGAAAAAAATTATTGCTTTATCTACTCTAAGACAATTAGGTTTAATAATGAGTGTTTTATTCATAGGTTTTCCTATAATTGCTTTTTTTCATTTACTAACACATGCTTTTTTTAAGGCTTTACTTTTTTTATGTGCAGGACTAATTATTCATTGCTTTAATAATACTCAAGATATCCGATTTATAGGAGGACTGTTAAATAATATTCCCTATACTAGATCTTGTTTCTGTATTTCTAATTTATCTTTATGTGGTTTACCTTTTTTATCAGGGTTCTACAGAAAGGACCTTTCAGTTGAACTAATAAGAATAAATTATTTTAATTTATTTATTTATGTTATGTTTTATATTTCTATTGGGTTAACTTCTTGTTATAGTATACGTTTAATTTATTATTGTTTAATTAATTATATTGGTTTATTTTCTTATAATTGTTATTATGAAGATTTTAAGATGATATCTTCTATAATTTTTCTTACTTTTATAGGTGTTATTAAAGGAAGAATTTTATCTTGATTAATTTTTCCTAATTTGAATTTAATTATTTTACCTTTTGAATGTAAAATTTTAGCTCTTATTATAGTTTTTATGGGGTTATATTTAGGTTATGAAGTTTCTACTTTTAATTATAATTATAATTTAAATAATTATTTTGTTTCTTATTTTCTTGGCTCTATATGATTTATGCCTTCTTTTAGAACTTATATAATTTATTCTAAAAGTTTACCTTTATCTATAAATTATATTAAATTTTTAGATTATGGTTGGGGAGAGTATTTAATTTCTAATTCTTTATATGCTTACTTTATTTATTTAAGAAAATTAATGAGTTTCTATCATAATAATATAATTAAAATTTATTTCTTCTTATTTTTATTGATTTTTATTACTTTATTTATATTATAAAATTTGAGTAGCTTAAGTTTAAAGTTTAATATTGAAGATATTAATATAGAAGTTTCTTCTCTCAAATATACTTATAGAAAATTATTCATTTTTTCATTGAAAATGAAGAGTTTTTTATTAAACTATATAAGTAAGAGAAAAACGGAATTTAACCGCTTTAAAAGATAGTTAGCAGCTTCTTTTAGTCTCTACTTTCTCTTTTAATTGGATTAAATAAATCAATAGTTTCATTAACAATGAAAAGCCTCTATTTTGGCTTCAATTAACTTTAAGTAAGGAGATTAATCTCTAATTTTTAGGTCGAAACTAAATGTAAAATTTTACTTCATACTTTTGAGAGCAACTTTATAAGTTCCTTTTAATTGCAAATTAAATGTTATTTTTAACTATACTCCCCTTTATTTTGTTCATTCAAGTATATTACTTTTTCATTCATAAAATAATCCAAAAATTAAAGTAATTATGAAGATGGTTACAGTTAACACTCATATAGTTACTTTTCTTGTTTTTAATGTAATGATTATTGGTAAAATAATTGCAATTTCAATGTCAAAAATCAAAAATAAAACAGCAATTAAAAAAAATTGAATAGAAAAAGGTATCCGTGCTGATGACTTAGGATCAAATCCACATTCAAAAGGGGATATTTTTTCTCGTTCAAATTTTATTTTTTTTGAAATTAATAAACATATTAATATTAATCCTCTGGAAATTAAAGTTGCTACAATTAATGATAAAGTAATTTTTATTATTACTTTTTTTTGAATTTTATTTCAAAATCTTTTGATTGGAAGTCAAATATAATAATTATAATAAAAAAGTATCTACCTCATCAATAAATAGAAATATAAAGGAAAATTCATACTACATCTACAAAATGTCAATATCATGCTGCTGCTTCAAATCCTAAATGATGGTTTCTTGAAAAATGAAATTTTATATTTCGAATTAAACAGATTAATAAAAATGTTGTTCCAATAATTACGTGAATTCCATGAAATCCTGTTGCTATATAAAATCTTGAGCCATAAATTGAGTCTCTAATACAAAATCTTGCTTCTATATATTCATAACCTTGTAAAATAGTAAAAATAAACCCTAATAGAACTGTTAATATTAATGCATTATTTGTTTGATTATGTATTTTATTTATAATTCTATGATGGGCTCATGTAACTGTAATTCCTGAACATAATAAAATTATTGTATTTAATAAAGGAATTTCTATAGGATTAAATATTTTAATTCCTTTAGGAGGTCATGTCATTCCAATTTCTACTGTTGGGGCTAATCTTCTATGGAAAAATCCTCAAAAAAATGAAATAAAAAAAAATACTTCTGAAACAATAAATAAAATTATTCCTAATTTTAATCCTTTAACTACTTTTCTAGTATGTTTTCCTTGGAAAGTTCCTTCTCGTACAATATCTCGTCATCATTGATATATAGTTATTAAATTAATTATTACTCCTAAATAAAATAAATACATTTGATTTTTATGGAATCATAAAACTATTCCTGATGTTATAGTTATTGCTCCAATTGATCCTGTTAAAGGTCATGGGCTGTAATCTACTAAATGATATGGGTGGTTATTAATTATTTTCATTATATAATTTCTCTAGAGTATAATGTTCTTAATACTGAAAATACATATGCTTGAATTAAAGCTACTGCTGATTCAAATATTATTAATATAATTTGTACTAAAATAATTAAAGTTAAAGCAATTCCTCCATTGGCGGCATTATTCCCTAATAATCTTATTAATAAATGCCCTGCAATTATATTAGCTGTTAATCGAACAGCTAATGATCCTGGTCGAATAATATTACTGATAGTTTCAATTATTACTATAAAAGGTATTAATAATGTAGGAGTTCCTACAGGAATTAAATGTCTAAATATATGATTTGTGTGATTAATTCATCCAAATAGCATTAATGATAATCATATAGGTAGTGCTAATGTTAATGTAAATACTAAATGTCTTGAACTGGTAAAAATATAAGGTAATAAACCTATAATATTATTAATTAAAATGAATATGAATAATGATGTTATCATTAATGTTATTCCTTTAGAATTAATTCCTATTAATATTTTAAATTCTTCATGTAATTTTTTTATTACTCTATTAATCATAATATTAATTCGATTTGGTAAAAATCAATAACTTATTGGTATTAATAAAAAACATGTGATAGATCTAATTCAGTTAAATGAGAAGGACAATGAAGTCGAAGGGTCAAAGGTTGAGAACAAATTAGTTAAAATTTTCAATTTAATTCTTTAAATGATTTTGTTAATCTTTTTTTGTTAATTAATTTATTACCTTTTGTTCAAAAAATTATAATATTTATAATTAAATATAATAGTAAAAATATAATAAATAATGTTTCTCATCATAATGGTGCTATTTGTGGAATTAAGAAATACTAATAGTATTTTTAACTTGACAAGTTAATGTTTTAATAAACTAATTTCTTCATTAAGAGTATTTGTTACTTACTATTATTTGGTTTAAGAGACCAATGCTTAAACTTTTCAGCCACTTAATGAGTTTTTATTAAGTCAATTTAAAAAATTTTTAGTTGGAACTCTTTCGATTACAATAGGTATAAATCTATGATTTGCCCCACAAATTTCTGAACACTGTCCGTATATAATTCCTGGTCGATTAATTTTAAATCTTCCTTGATTTAATCGTCCCGGTGTAGCATCAATTTTAATTCCTAGTGTAGGTATTGCTCATGAATGTAAAACATCTGCTGCTGTTACTAAAATTCGAATTTGTGTATTTATGGGTAAAATTACCCGATTATCTACTTCTAGTAATCGAAATTCATTATTTGCTAATTCATTTGTAGGTTTTATGTATGAATCAAATTCAATATTTTTAAAATCTGAATATTCATATCTTCAATATCATTGATGTCCAATTGTTTTTAAAGTTAATATAGGGTTATTTACTTCATCAATTAAGTAAAGAAGATGTAATGATGGTAATGCAATAAAAATTAAGGTTACTGCTGGTAATATAGTTCAAATAAATTCAATTGTTTGTCCTTCTAACAGGAAACGGTTAATTAAAATATTATTTATTGTAGTTGCTATAATATATGTAACTAAAGTTGTAATTATAATTAGGATTATTAAGGTATGGTCATGGAAAAAAATTAATTGTTCTATTAAAGGGGATATTGCATCTTGTATTGAAATATTTTTTCAAGTTGCCATTTCTAATAAAAGAAAATTCTTTATATATGAAGCTTAAATTCATTGCACTACTCTGCCATATTAGAATAAGGTTAACATAGGTAATTCAGAATAAGAATGTTCTGATGGAGGTGTTTTTTGTAATCATTCAATTCTTGTTGTTATATTATCACTAAAAATAATAATTCGTTTAGAACTTACTCTTTCTCAAAGAATTAAAATAAATATAATAATTCCAATTATAGATATTGTAGACCCAATAGAGGATACTATATTTCATGTTGTGTAGCAATCAGGATAATTTGAATATTGTCGAGGTATACCTCTTAATCCTAAAAAGTGTTGTGGGAAAAATGTTAAGTTTACTCCTACAAATATAATTAGGAATTGAATTTTAAGTCATTTATTTTTTAATGTTAATCCTGTAAATAAAGGATACCATTGAATAAATCTACCTATAATTGCAAATACTGCTCCTATAGATAATACATAATGAAAATGGGCAACTACATAATAAGTATCATGTAGAACAATATCAATTGAAGAATTTGCTAAAATCACTCCTGTTAATCCTCCAATTGTAAACAGAAATACGAAACCTAAAGCTCATAATATACTAGGAGAAAAATTAATTTTTACTCCATGCATTGTGGCTAATCATCTAAAAATTTTAATTCCTGTTGGGACAGCAATAATCATTGTTGCTGATGTAAAATAGGCTCGAGTATCTACATCTATTCCTACTGTAAATATATGATGTGCTCATACAATGAACCCTAACAACCCAATTGCTAGTATTGCATAAATTATTCCTAAAGCTCCAAATGTTTCATTTTTTCCTCTTTCTTGTCTAATAATATGAGAAATTAATCCAAATCCTGGCAAAATTAAAATGTAAACTTCTGGGTGCCCAAAAAATCAAAATAGATGTTGATATAAAATAGGGTCCCCTCCTCCTGTAGGATCAAAAAATGATGTATTAAAATTTCGATCAGTTAATAATATAGTGATGGCTCCTGCTAAAACAGGTAATGAAATTAATAATAATAATGCAGTAATACCTACGGATCACACAAATAGAGGGATTCGTTCAGGAGATATACCAGCTGGCCGTATATTAATAATTGTTGAAATGAAATTAATAGCTCCTAGAATAGAAGAAACTCCTGCTAAATGTAATGAAAAAATAGCTAAATCTACTGGAGCACCTCTATGAAATAATCTAGTAGATAAAGGAGGATAAACAGTTCACCCTGTTCCTGCCCCTATTTCTACTATTCTTCTAGTTAATAATAATGTTAGTGAAGGAGGTAATAATCAGAAACTTATATTATTTATACGAGGGAATGCTATATCTGGAGCTCCAATTATTAAAGGCACTAATCAATTACCAAAACCTCCAATTATAATTGGTATAACTATAAAAAAAATTATAATGAATGCATGAGCAGTTACAATTACATTGTAAATTTGGTCATCTCCAATAAAAGATCCTGGTTGTCCTAGTTCTACCCGAATAATTCATCTTAAAGAAGATCCTACTATTCCTGATCATATACCAAATAAAAAGTAAAGTGTTCCAATATCTTTATGGTTAGTTGAAAATAATCATTTATTCAAAGATAAGGTGGCTGAAATTTTAGGCTGTAAATTGTAAATTTATATATAGTTATTAAACTTCTTATCAGGCTTTATAGTCAATTAATGATATTAGATTGCAAATCTAAAGTAGTATTTATACTAAAGCTTACATCTAATGTATTTTTAACTTTGAAGGTTAATAGTTTATTTAACTTAAAACTTTATAAATTTAAAAAAATCTAATTGAAGAGAATAAAGGAAGTCTACAGTTAATAATAAAAATTATACTAATATTATTTTTATTAATTACTATTCATTTATTATTAGCATTAAATATTATTAATAATGATCTAACTATCCGTATATAATAAAATAAGGTAATTAAAGATAATATTATTAATAATGTAATTAGAATTATTAAATTTCTGTTAATTATAGACTCAATAACTATTCATTTTGGTAAAAATCCTAAAAATGGAGGTAATCCTCCTATTCTTAATAAGATAGATGCTAATGTATATTTTTCTATTATAGATATAGGAATAATATTTAATTGATTTAAATAATTAGCCTTAAATTTTTTAAAGAATCTACATGCTATAATTACTATAATGGAATAAATTATTAAATATACTATTCATTGAGTTTTATTAATTATTATTAAAAGTATTCAGCTTATATGGTTAATTGAAGAGAAAGTTATAATTTTTTGTAAATTTGTATTATTAATACCTCCAATTGCTCCAACTATTGCTGATATAATAATAATAATGACTGTAAACAAATTTATAGTAATTATATTACTTAGAACATATATAGGTGCAATCTTTTGTCAGGATATTAAAATTATTAAACTTCTTCAATTTATATGTTGAGCTATTTCTACTATTCAAAAATGTAAGGGAGCAGCTCCTATTTTTAAAATTAGTCCTAATATAATAGTTATTATTACAATTTCCTTTTCTATTAAGTAGGAAATTGTAATAAATGAATTTATTAAAATTCCAAATAATATGATTATTCTTCCTATTCTTTGTACTATAAAATAAATTATAATAGCTTTAGATCTCTTTTTATTTTTTATTACTGTTATGTAAGGAATAAATGCTATTAAATTTATTTCTATACCTATCCATATTCCTATTCAGTTTGTTGAGCTAATCGTTAATATTGTTCTTATAAATATTATTAGTATTAATAAAGTTTTTATTGAATTTATTTTTATTAAAAAGAAGAACTTTTAAATTCTATAATCAGGGTATGAACCTAATAGCTTTATTTAGCTTATCTTTTTATATTATATATTAGTGTAAGATGCACAAAGAATTTTGATTTCTTAAGTTTTAGTTTAATTCTAAAATATATAATAAGAGTACTAAATACATTATCTATCCTATCAAGATAGTCCTTTTAATCAGGCACCTTATT